TCAGTACCAGCAGGATTATTAACAGTACCCTTTTTGGAGAATGTTAATAAATTCCAAAACCCGTTTCGTCGTCCAGTAGCTACAACCGTCTTTTTGATTGGTACCGCAGTAGCCCTTTGGTTGGGTATTGGAGCAACATTGCCTATTGATAAATCTCTAACTTTAGGTCTTTTTCAAATTGATTTCATCGTGAAATAAGATATCACAACGTATCTTTCTAGGGAAGATTTACTTCCCTAGATACGTTTATTCCAATTAATTCTGAATCTATTTTCAATATACGGATCGTGCTGAATAAATTTTAGCAAATCAAATAAAAAAAGGATGAAATCATTCCAATGGACTTCAACAAAAAAAGCTTATTCTTAGGTAAATCAAAATCAATAATCAATTACGAAATGTTTTTGTATAATGACCAATATCTGTTTTACATCTTCTATGCGAAAATGTTCAATTTTCAGAAGATCTTCTTGGCTCTTATTCAAAAGGTCTAATAATGTATGTATATTGGACCTTTTGAGGCAATTATAGGTCCTGGAAGGCAATTCTAATTGGTCAATAAAAATACATTTCAATTCGATTTCTTTTTTTTTTCTTAGTTTATCCAATACATCATGAAAAGTGAAAAAGGGTAAAGTAACCCTATTTTGATTGTCCTCTACATTTTTATCTTGTTCTTCTGCATGTAGAAACGGAATAAATAAATCAATCAAATTACGGGAGGCTTCGTAAAGTGCTTCTTTAGGAGTTAAACTTCCATTCGTCCATATTTCGAGAAAAAGTATCTCTTGTTTTTCATTCCCATTACTATAAGAATGAATACTATGATTTGCATTTCGAACAGGCATGAATACAGCATTTATCGGATAACTTCCTTCTTCAGCGTTATTGGGTGTTTTCATACGATATCCTCGATTACTTTCGATTTGTAATCCAATACAAAAATCAATTGGTTCCGTCAGGCTAGCTATATGCTGTGTAGTATCAACGATTTCCACAGAAGGTGGTGAGATGATGTCTTGAGCAGTTACATATCCAGGACCCTTGGCGCAAATAGATGCGTCGCGAGTTCCATACAGATTACTTTTCAATACAATTTCTTTTAAATTCATTAAAATTTCATGTACGGATTCTTCAATACCTACTATGGTAGAATATTCATGTGGTATCTTTTCAGATTTTGCGCGTGTGATACATGTTCCTTCTATTTCTCCAAGCAAAGCCCTTCGCATCGCAATGCCTATTGTATCGGCTTGACCTTTCATAAGGGGAGACAGAATAAAACGTCCATAAAAAAAACGCTTACTGTCTTCTCTTGATTCAACACACTTCCACTGTAGTGTCCGAGTGGATACTGCTACTTCTTCTCGAAACATAGTCATATTATTTGATCCGATCATTTAATCATTTCTTTCTCTTGAAATTAGTTCAATTATCAATCTCAATTCTTATTTCTATATACGCCTTTTTTTAGGAGGCCTACATCCATTATGTGGCATAGGGGTTACGTCTCTGACAAAACTTAATAGTATACCACTTCTACGAATGGCTCGTAATGCTGCATCTCTTCCAAGACCAGGACCTTTTATCATAACTTCTGCTCGTTGCATACCCTGATCTACGACTGTACGAATAGCGTTTGCGGCTGCGGTTTGGGCAGCAAACGGCGTCCCTCTTCTTGTGCCCCTGAAGCCGCAAGTACCGGCGGAGGACCAAGAAACAACCCGACCCCGTATATCTGTGATCGTTACAATGGTATTGTTGAAACTTGCTTGAACATGAATAACCCCTTTTGGTATTCGACGTCCATTCTTACGTGAACTAATGCGCCCATTCCTACGTGAGCCAATTCTTGTTATGGTTTTTGTCATATTTTATCATCTCCTAAATATGAGTCAGAAATATACGGATATATTATTTTCATGTCAAAAGGGTCCTTTATTTGTGTATTGAATCCTTTGGAGAGTCTCTTTTAAGAAAAGATTATCCCTGCCTCTGTTTATGCCTCGGGTTGAAACAAATTACTATAATCCGTCCCCGCCTACGGATCAGTCGACATTTTTCACAAATTTTACGAACGGATGCCCTAATTTTCATAGTTAAGTTTTTGTTACTCCTAAATTTAAAATCTACTCCTTCGAAGAAAAGAAAATAAGTCTCTTGAAATTTGGAACCTCCGATTGTATCCGAACGAGAAGAATGTTGAAAAGTCACTACGAACCCGAAACATACCAAAGTGATTCAGTAATTAAACCTTCATGAATCCATTTTTTTTGTTCTTTCATTCCAGGTAACCCCTTTAATTATCAACTCATGGAGTAGGAGTGATATTAGACAACCCTTCCTCTCAAAAAAAAGAATAGGAAGTTTTCCTACGGATGCAATTCGTAGATCATAAAGATCACCATATATATAACAAAATTTCTCCCCCGATTCCTTCTAGTCGAGCCTCTCGGTCTGTCATTATACCTCGAGAAGTCGAAAGAATTACAATACCCATTCCTCCTAAAATCCTAGGAATTCGTTGATGGTTGGAATAGATTCGTAGGCCGGGTCGGCTGATACGTTTTAAAACAGTTCTATATGGCCCTTTTCTATTCCTTCTATGTCGCAGAGTTGAAACCAAGAAATATTTCTTGCTTACTCGATGTTTTCTCACATTTTCGATAAAGCCTTCGCGTAGAAGTATTTTAACAATGTTTTCAGTGATATTTGTAGATGCTATTCGAACCGTTCCTTTTTTATCCATGTCAGCATTTCGTATAGAAGTTATTATTTCGGCAATAGTGTCCCTACCCATGATGAACTATAATTATTGGTGCCTCCGGGTTTTTATATAATCAGCATGCTCTACTCTTTTTTTTTCATGAATTATTAAAGGTATATGCGTGAGAAACAATCTACTAATGCATTCTACTAATTAATGGAATCTAATTCAGTTCAGATATCTTACTATGAACCTCCCTTTTTTTATGTTTTATTATGTTTTCATCTATTAGTGTTTTCTTCCGATCTCTTTATAATACCTCAGGAGCTAATGAGACTATTTTAGTAAAATTCAACTGTCTCAATTCCCGAGCGATCGCACCAAAAACTCGAGTTCCTTTGGGATTTCCTTCTTGATCAATGACAACTGCTGCATTGTCATCATATTGTATTATCATACCATTGTCACGTTTGAGTTCTTTACATGTACGTACAATTACAGCTCTGATCACTTCTGATCTTTGTAGAGGCATATTGGGAACTGCTTCTTTGATTACAGCAACAATAACGTCACCAATATGAGCATATCGGCGATTACTAGCTCCTATGATTCGAATACACATTAATTCTCTAGCCCCGCTGTTGTCCGCTACATTTAAATAGGTCTGAGGTTGAATCATATCATTCTTATTATTTTTCTCTTTTTTCTTTCAATGCTAACTAACTAAAGGGCGAAGAAAAAAAGAAGAAAGATTGTTTGTCCAGAAATAAAAAAACTGCGGTTTTTTCATCACAAGGCCCCTTTCCTTTCGTTCCATATCCCTATCCCGCAATAACGAATTGAGTTCGTATAGGCATTTTGGACGCAGCTATAGAAATAGCTTCTCTGGCTACAATTTCTGATACTCCACCCATTTCATAAAGTATTCGACCCGGTTTAACGACGGATACCCAATATTCGGGAGATCCTTTCCCCGAACCCATACGTGTTTCGGTAGGCCTTACTGTAACAGGTTTGTCTGGAAATATACGTACCCATATTTTTCCACCACGACGCGCATATCGTGCCATGGCTCGCCGCCCCGCTTCTATTTGTCTAGATGTGATCCAAGCGGGTTCAAGTGCCTGAAGGGCGTATCCGCCGAAACAAATTCGATTGCCTCGATAAGATATTCCCTTCATTCTTCCTCTATGTTGTTTACGAAATCTGGTTCTTTTGGGGTTATAGTTGATGGTTGTTTCTCAATGCCATCTCTACTGCAGAACTGGACATGAGAGTTTCTTCTCATCCAGCTCCTCGCGAATGAAACGATTAAATAATATTGTATATATTTATCTATTTTGGAATTGAATGAATAATGAATCATGGAATTTTTTGAGATATAATCTGTCACATACACGTAGGAATAAAATAAAATGAGAAATTTCATTTTATAATTAATGAATCTTCATTTTTACCTTTATTTATTTTTATTGAATTGCCCAAAACTTAGCAATCCAGTAAGGCTTTCGCGGGCGAATATTTGCTCTTTCAACATCCCTTTCATTCGTAGGGGCGTTCCATGACCTATCAGAATAAATGAATTGGTTCTTGGCTCGTTCCGCCATCCCACCCAATGAATCATTAGGATTCGTTTTCAAGGGAATCTTCCTCAGTCACAGGTTCTGTCGTTCCCATCGCTTCTCGATTAATGACTAGGCCCGAACTCTGCAATGGAGCTCCTAATAAAATTTGTTCCTGAATCAATCTTCTCAGTCTTTATTGACTCGGCGCTCTTTATTCTTTTTTATTTTTCGTATAAATTGTATTCATATTCATCGAATCTAATTATTAATTATGGACGAATACATTAATGCTTTATTACATTGCCTTTTATAAGATAGTTCATAGACCATACATATTGGAATCATATATCATTGCTATTCTTTTTCTTTCTTTCTCTCACCCCTCCATTTATCCATATCCCTTTGTTTTTGCTTCACAACCTTATAGATAGATTTAATTTTTCTTTTATGTAAAAAAAAATGCTTCAGTTGCTACAACAATATGATCAATACATCATATAGCGACTGGTTCCTTGGATCCAGATAATACGAAGCAATGAGCTGGTTATTAGTTATATAGTTATTAGTTCATACTAGGGGATGGCCCTTTGTTTTTTAATCCTAACCTAACTCTAAATAAAAAACCAACGAGTCACACACTAAGCATAGCAATTATATGGAGATGGAGTCAATCGAATTGTTATTCAACCCTATAGAATTAAGAGAATTAAGAATTCTAAAAAATTCTCATTTTTTTGATTGAACGGAAAAAAATGAACGAGTTTGTGATTTTTTATTCAATTGCCGGATGGATGGAACAGAAAGACAACGAAAGGCCCATTATTCCTCGTCTGCAAATATCCAAATTTTGATTCCTAATGCCCCATAGATAGTTCGAACTGTATAGGAACAATAATCAATTTTGGCTCGAATGGTTTGTAGGGGAACCCTACCTTCTCTGATCCATTCGACACGTGCTATTTCCTTTCCGTCGATACGCCCTGCAATTTGTACTTGAATTCCCTTTGTATCTGCTTTTTCAGTTAATTCAATAGCTTTTTTCATTGCCTTTCGAAACGAAACTCTATTCTTTAATTGTTCGGCTATAAATTCTGCAAGAATATTAGGTTGTCCATACGGTTTTTCAACTCTTGTGATAGCAATGTTAAGTTTTTGGTTCACAGAATTAAATTCTTTTTGTGCATTGCTCTGTAATTCTTCAATTCCTCGCGGGCTGCCCTCTATGAACAATTTTGGGAATCCCATATATATTATGACCTGGATCAGATCGATTCTTTTTTGAATCTTTATGCGTGCAATTCCCTCGGCACCCGAGGATATTTTCCTATTTTTTTGTACATAATTCTTGATACAATCCTGTATTTTTTGATCTTCCTGGAGACCCTCGGAATAACTTTTTGGTTGTGCAAACCAAACAGAATGATGACTTTGGGTTGTACCAAGTCGGAAACCGAGTGGATTTATTTTTTGTCCCATAGCACCTCGCTATCTCTATAAGGCCATATCATTTCTCTATTAGCCCACGTCATTCCTGTTACGATATAGCATATGATCCATCATATATAGATACCTCTCTCTGACATCTGTATACTTATTTTTATATACCCATCCATCTTTTCTTAACCATATGAAATAGTTTTTTTTATCTTTAGATATATCTTGCAATACAATAGTTATATGACAGGTGGGTCTTTTTATCGGATAACTACGTCCTCGGGCTCGGGGTTTTAACTTTTTCATGCTAGTACCTTCATTAACTTCGGCTTGACTAATGATTAAAGCCGTTTCGTTGAATCCCATATTGTGACTAGCATTTGCTGCTGCAGAATAAACTAATTTTAAAATGGGATAACACGCTCGATAAGGCATGAGTTCTAGTATCATAAGTGTTTCCTCGTAGGGACGCCCACGAATCTGATCAATTACTCTTCGCGCTTTATGAGCAGACATACGTATATGTTGACCTAAAGCGTATACTTCTACATCTGGGTCACTCTTTATCATAAGGTTCACCTCCCACCAATAAACGATGAGCACCCATATCCACTTTATTAATTAATATATTAACGACGAGATTTATTATCGTTTCTCGCATGCCCCCGGAAATTCAGAGTAGGTGCAAATTCTCCCAATTTGTGACCTACCATACGATCTGTTATATAAATAGGCAAATGTTCCTTTCCATTATGAATAGCAATTGTATGGCCGATCATTGTGGGTATAATGGTAGATGCCCGGGACCAGGTTACGATTGTATCTTTTTCTGCCCTCGTGTTGAGCTTCGCAATTTTTATCAATAAATGATTAGCTACAAAAGGATTTTTTTTTAGTGAACGTGTCACAGCTAATTACTCCTTTTTTTTTTGTAAAGATGAGGAAACATATTCTATTTTCAATATTCTCCTATTTACTACGGCGACGAAGAATCAAACTATCACTATATTTATTCCTTTTTCTACTTCTTCTTCCAAGCGCAGGATAACCCCAAGGGGTTGCGGGTTTTTTTCTACCAATTGGGGCCCTCCCTTCGCCACCCCCATGGGGATGGTCTACAGGGTTCATAACTACTCCTCTTACTACAGGACGCTTACCTAGCCAACACTTAGATCCGGCTCTACCCAAACTTTTCTGGTTCACCCCAACATTACCCACTTGTCCGACTGTTGCTGAGCAGTTTTTGGATATCAAACGGACCTCCCCAGATGGTAATTTTAATGTGGCCGATTTACCCTCTTTTGCAATCAGTTTCGCTACAGCACCCGCTGCTCTCGCTAATTGTCCACCCTTTCCAAGTGTGATTTCTATGTTATGTATGGCCGTGCCTAAGGGCATATCGGTTGAAGTAGATTCTTCTTTTTGATCAATCAAAATCCCTTCCCAAACTGTACAAGCTTCTTCCAAAGCATACGGCTTTCTGGATGTATATGATGATATCTAGACAGATGGATCTCATATGAATCGTATGATGAAATACCACACGAGTGGATATATAGGAATCCAAATCCGCCGAATCACTCATGTTATGATCTTCTACATCCTAGGTCTCCCCGTTCCTTCATCTGGCTTATGTTCTTCATGTAGCATTCAGACCGAATGACTTTATGAAATTACGTCGATACTTCCACATATTACGGGTAACGTAGGAGACATCTCTATTTTTCCCGGGGGGGGTAGAATTACCACTGCTTAGCTTTCAATTCGCCTCTGACCATCAAATGAAATGTGAATAACCCGTACTCCTCTCTTTGAAACAAGGGGCGCTTCCGGCTCTATCGGTGCTTCAAACAATTTTGTCTTCTCCATATTACTATATCTCTAGAGTCAATAATTTTATATGAGGAACTACTGAACTCAATCACTTGCTGCCATTACTCTTCAGTTTTCTGTTGAGGTCTATCCCGTAGAGGTACTCAAATTGGATCAGTGATCGATTTCTAGGTTTCGTTGTAAACCTAATTGGTTACTTCCAATTACGTAAATCAATGGTTCAAACCGCACTCAAAGGTAGGGCATTTCCCATTGAGATAGGAACTTCTGTACCAGAAACAATGGTATCTCCAATGATAGCCCCTCTGGGATGTAAAATATATCTCTTCTCACCATCCCCATAGTGTATGAGACAAATATATGCATTTCGATTAGGGTCGTATTCTATGGTTACGATTCTACCAGATATGTCTTTTTCATTCCGTCGAAAATCGATTTTACGGTATAGACGCTTATGACCTCCCCCTATATGCCTTGCGGTAATGATTCCTCTGGCATTACGACCTTTACCACAACGACGCTGTCCATAGATCAAATTATTTCGTGGATTGGATTTCACTTGACTGCCGACGGCTCCATTGCGTGTGCTCGGGGTAGAAGTTTTGTATAAATGTATCGCCGTGTTATTAAGTATTTTGATTTAAGTTCTTTTCTTTCTAAGAGGTGGAATAGAATAACCCGGTTGAAGCGTAATGATCATACGTCTGTAATGCATTGTATGTCCCATAATGGGTCCCCTTCTTCTACCCTTTCCCGGGAGTCGATGACTATTCATAGCTATTACCTTGACACCAAAGAAGAGTTCGACCCAATGCTTTATTTCTGTCCTAGTTGATCCTGATTCGACATTAGAAGTATATTGATTGTTCCCCAATAACCGAATACTTTTGTCTGTAAATACTGCATATTTGATTCCATCCATAAATCCATTTTCTTCCCTATGAGTTCCAGTATCGATAAGAATTCTATTTCTTACTGTTCATATGTTATGGTATGAATATACCATACCAATTCGTTATGTATGGATGATGAGATTTCATTGATACAGAGCCAATTCCAATAGACGTATTGAACGTTCCCGTTGGTGTGCATCCAGCAGGAATTGAACCTACGAATTTGCCAATTATGAGTTGGGCGCTTTAACCATTCAGCCATGGATGCTTAGCGGGGATCCTCGTACATGGTGAATAACCAAATTCCAATTGAAATGAAATCTTTAGGATAAATCAATGAAGCAGGAAGCAGTGAAACGACATCCATTAAAATCCTGGATCTTCGAATTGAGAGAGATATTGAGAGAGATCAAGAATTCTCACTATTTCTTAGATTCGTGGACCAAATTTGATTCCGTGGGATCTTTCACTCACATTTTTTTCCACCAAGAACGTTTTATGAAACTCTTTGACCCCCGAATTTGGAGTATCCTACTTTCACGCGATTCACAGGGTTCAACAAACAATCGATATTTCACGATCAAAGGTGTAGTAGTACTGCTTGCAGTAGCGGTCCTTATATATCGTATTAACAATCGAAATAGGGTCGAAAGAAAAAATCTCTATTTGATGGGGCTTCTTCCTATACCTATGAATTCCATTGGACCCAGAAATGATACATTGGAAGAATCTTTTGGGTCTTCCAATATCAATAGGTTGATTGTTTCGCTCCTGTATCTTCCAAAAGGGAAAAAGATCTCTGAGAGTTGTTTCATGGATCCGAAAGAGAGTACTTGGGTTCTCCCAATAACTAAAAAGTGTATCATGCCTGAATCTAACTGGGGTTCGCGGTGGTGGAGGAACCGGATCGGAAAAAAGAGGGATTATAGTTGTAAGATATCTAATGAAACCGTAGCTGGAATTGAGATCTCATTCAAAGAGAAAGATATCAACTATCTGGAGTCTCCTTTTGTATCCTATACGGATGATCCGATCCGCAAGGACCGTGCTTGGGAATTGTTTGATCGTCTTTCTCCGAGGAAGAAGCGAAACATAATTAACTTGAATTCGGGACAGCTATTCGAAATCTTAGTGAAACACTGGATTTGTTATCTCATGTCTGCTTTTCGTGAAAAAAGACCGATTGAAGTGGAGGGCTTCTTCAAACAACAAGGAGCTGGGTCAACTATTCAATCAAATGATATTGAGCATCTTTCCCATCTCCTCTCGAGAAACAAGTGGTCTTTGCAAAATTGTGCTCAATTTCATATGTGGCAATTCCGCCAAGATCTCTTCGTTAGTTGGGGGAAGAATCCGCACGAATCGGATTTTTTGAGGAATGTATCGTCAAATATGCAATATGATGATTCCACAACAAGATCTATTTTCGTTCAAGTAACGGATTCTAGCCAATTGAAAGGATCTTCTGATCAATCCAGAGATCATTTTGATTCCATTAGTAATGAGGATTATCAATCCAGAGATCATTTTGATTCCATTAGTAATGAGGATTCGGAATATCACACATT